TTTATTATTTATATATAGAAAAACGTCGATTATTGTAATTGTGACAAACAGGTTGATGGGGAAAAAAGACTCCCCCATCTACAGAACAAGAAAATATACTAACTATACTAACAAAGGCTCAAGTTTTGTATCTTGTCTTTATTCTTTTTTCAAAAGCTTTTTATAATTTACTAACCCCTAAACCGAAGAATTATTATACATATCCTAATAGCGAAGCGAGTTCTAGTTCATATTGATTAGCCACAAACAATAGGTTTGTTGATTTCCTATTAAGAATGAAATGGGCCTGTTTTTATATTCGGATTATTCCAATGTTTTATTTTATGACTTTTTTTGTCGCACAAAAAAACTTTTTGAGTTTCCGGTAGAAAGAGATTTACCTAATGACAACGCTTTTAAGGCTGCCCAATATCCCTTCCCTTTCCAAATATTTTTACGAATACGCTTTTTTGATAGAGAAGTACGTTTTTTTGGAACTGCCATTTAAAAATTAAGAGGTTACTCGTTGTTATAGTTGGATGTGAAAGACATCTATTGGTCAAAACGAATATATTCATTATCTAGTTATTTTCTAGAGAATAATTAGATAATATAATATAATATAATATATATTATCTAGAGAAAACAAAAAAAAATATATATATATATATAGATAAAAAATATGCGAAAATCGTACAAAATCTTACTATAAAAATATAATTAAATTTTGTTTTCTACATAAAATAGACCGAAGGATTTAAGAACCCTTTAAGAACCCATTGCCTAATGAAAACTTTAATTTTTTCTATTAATTGGTCAAACTTGAGTAAAGAATACTTCGAAATTCCATTTTAAAATTCGAATCAAACTAGTAATTAAAGTATTAAAGTAATGAATCCGTTAAAAGATACACGTTTTGTTAAAAAAAATCTTCGTTATTTTTTTATTAAATTTGATTTTATTTTACCCCCTTTTTTGATAAATATAAAAATAAATCTTATAGAAAATATAAAATGTTAGATATTATAGCGTTTCCTATAAATGTTTTTTTATTGAAACGGAAACTAATCAATCAGTTTCATACTGAAACTAGTTAATGATTTGGAACAAACTGACTAAAAAGCGAGATTTGTACAAAAATTGTACCTTAGTTAATCCTATGATTCATATCGATTCATATCAGATTTCTTTTTAGTTTAATTTTTTATCATTAATTTATGAATATAAAGTGATTTAATAATAATTAAATTTTGTATTTTCGTTATTTTAAGAAAAATCTTAGTTAATAACTAAATTCGCTTTTTATGAGCAAGTAGGTCATATCATTTGCCCAATTGTAACTTCTTTATTTTAATATTTAATTTGGAAAGACCCAGATAATATATAAAATTCGAAAAATATCTTTAAGTTAGTACATCTCTTGATTTTTTTATTGACCCCTTTTGTTTTGAAATTGAAAGGGGGTAGGATCCGGTAAATCGGAAACAATCAATTAAGAATAAAAAACTTTTTTATGGAACAGACATATCAATATTCGTGGATAATACCTTTCCTTCCACTTCCAGTTCCTATGTTAATAGGAGCGGGACTTCTTCTTTTTCCGTCGGCAACAAAAAGTCTTCGCCGTATGTGGGCTTTTCAAAGTGTTTTTTTGTTAAGTATAGTCATGATTTTTTCGATCAATCTGTTTATTCAGCAAATAAATGGCAGTTCTATCTATCAATATGTATGGTCTTGGATCATTAATAATGATTTTTCTTTAGAATTCGGTTACTTGATCGACCCGCTTACTTCTATTATGTCAATATTAATCACTACTATTGGAATTATGGTTCTTATTTATAGTGATAATTATATGTCGTATGATCAAGGATATTTGAGATTTTATGCTTATATGAGTTTTTTCAGTACTTCTATGTTAGGATTAGTTACTAGTTCTAATTTGATACAAATTTATATTTTTTGGGAATTGGTAGGAATGTGTTCATATCTATTAATAGGGTTTTGGTTCACACGGCCTGTTGCTGCAAATGCTTGCCAAAAGGCATTTGTAACTAATCGTGTTGGGGATTTTGGTTTATTATTAGGAATTTTAGGTTTTTATTGGATAACAGGGAGTTTCGAATTTCGAGATTTATTCAAAATATTCAATAACTTGATTTCTAATAATAATAATGAAGTCAATTTGTTATTTGTTACTTTCTGTGCTGTTCTATTATTTTCCGGTGCGGTTGCTAAATCTGCACAATTTCCCCTTCATGTATGGTTACCGGATGCCATGGAGGGGCCTACTCCGATTTCGGCTCTTATACATGCTGCTACTATGGTAGCTGCGGGCATTTTTCTTGTAGCTCGGCTTATTCCTCTTTTCATAGTCATCCCTCACATAATGAATTTCATCTCTTTGGTAGGAGTAATAACAATATTATTCGGGGCTACTTTTGCCCTTGCTCAAAAAGACATTAAGAGAGGTTTAGCCTATTCCACAATGTCTCAATTGGGTTATATGATGTTAGCTCTA